GAGCTGAGGAATACTTAAAGGAAGAATATTTTATATTATAAAAAATACAAATACGCTATATTATGTTATGCTTAAAAAAAATCGAATGAATAAAAAAAAAATACAAACAGATGTCACGTTTCACGATATATATAGTAGTGGGGGATTATGGGACAAAAAATAAATCCACTTGGTTTCAGACTTGGTGCAACCCAAGATCATCATTCTCTTTGGTTTGCACAACCAAAAAATTATTCAAAGGATCTACAAGAAGATCAAAAAATACGAGATTGTATCAAAAATTATGTGCAAAATAATATGAAAATATCCTCTAATGTAGAGGGAATTGCACGTATAGAGATTCAAAAAAGAATCGATTTGATTCAGGTCATAATCTATATGGGATTCCCCAAGTTATTAATAGAAGACAGGACTCGAAGAATCGAAGAATTACAGACGCATGTACAAAAAGAACTCAATTGTGTAAACCGAAAACTCAACATTGCTATTACAAGAATTGCAAATCCTTACGGGCACCCCAATATTCTTGCAGAATTTATAGCCGGACAATTAAAGAATAGAGTTTCATTTCGCAAAGCAATGAAAAAAGCTATTGAATTAACTGAACAGGCAGGTACAAAAGGGATTCAAGTACAAATTGCAGGGCGTATCGACGGAAAAGAAATTGCACGTGTTGAATGGATCCGAGAAGGTAGAGTTCCTCTACAAACCATTCGAGCTAAAATTGATTATTGTTCCTATGCAGTTCGAACTATCTATGGGGTATTAGGCATCAAAATTTGGATATTTGTAGACGAGGAATAATAAGAACTTACTTGACTTATATTTAGTTCTATCTGGTGATAAAACAAAAAATGGCAAACTCTTTCATTCTTTTTCTGGTAAATAATAAAAAAAAAGAACAATTCTATAAGGTTGAATAAAAATTCGATTAATCATTTGATATAATTGCTATGCTTAGTGTGTGACTCGTTGGTTTTTTTAGGGTTGGGATTCAAAAAAATGGACAGCCCATAGTACAAACTGATAACTATAGAACTAATAACCAACTCATCACTTCGTGTTATCTGAATAGAAAGAACCAGTCAAGATATGATATATAAGTCATATCATTGTAGCAACTGAAATCTTTTTTACATAAACAAACAAAAAAAATCTGATTATGGGTTGTAAAGCAATATCAAGTATACAGATAAATGGAAGGGTGAGAGAAAGATAGAAAAAGAATATTAATGATATATAATTCCAATATGTAAGGTCTATGAGTCATCTCATATAAAGGGAATGTAATAAAGCATCAATACTGATTGATCCATAATTAGACAAATCCGTGCATAGAACAAAAAATCAAGAGCCCCGAGCCAATAAAGACTGAGAAGGTTGACTCAAGAATCAATTTAATTGGAGGCTCCGTTGTAAAATTCAGACCTAATCATTAATCGAGAAGTGGTGGGAACGACAGAACCTGTGAATGCATAAGATTCTAGTGAAAACGAATCCTAATGATTCATTGAGTAGGATGGCGGAACGAACCGGAAACCTATTCATTTATTCTGAGAGGTCATGTCATAGACTAATCTTACAACTGAATGTTGAAAGAGTAAATATTCGCCCGCGAATTTTTTTTTATTTCTAAATTTTAGTCGATTCGAAATAAAAGGAAAAACAAAATAAAGATTCATTATAGCGTTCTACCAAAACGACATTATCTATAAATAGAATACGTGTTAAATTATATATTAAAACACAAAAAATTTCTAATTTATAATCGATTAGATCAAATTTCAAAGAATCCCACGATTCCATAGATTATTAACCGTGTATTTTTTTTGTTTAATTTTTTTTAATTGTTTAATTCGCGAGGAGCTGGATGAGAAGAAACTCTCGTGTCCGGTTCTGTAGTAGAGATGGATGGAATTGCTAAACAACCATCAACTATAACCCCAAAAGAACCAGATTCCGTAAACAACACAGAGGAAGAATGAAAGGAATATCTTATCGAGGTAATCGTATTTGCTTCGGTAGATATGCTCTTCAAGCGCTTGAACCCGCTTGGATCACATCTAGACAAATAGAAGCAGGGCGGCGAGCAATGACACGAAATGCACGCCGCGGTGGAAAAATATGGGTACGCATATTTCCAGACAAACCTGTTACAGTAAGACCTACAGAAACACGTATGGGTTCGGGGAAAGGATCTCCCGAATATTGGGTAGCTGTCGTTAAACCCGGTAGAATACTTTATGAAATGAGCGGAGTAGCAGAAAATATAGCTAGAAGGGCTATTTCAATAGCGGCATCTAAAATGCCTATACGAACTCAATTCATTCTTTCTGGATAGGAATGTAGAAACAAACGAAAGGGGTTTTTGGGATGAAAAAAAAAACAATTGCAGGTTTCTTTTTTTGTTTTGAACAAATAATATTTCTTTTTTTTATTTATACCTTTGCATTGAAAAAGAAAAAACCGATAAAAAAAAATGATATGATTCAACCTCAAACCCATTTGAATGTAGCGGATAACAGCGGGGCCCGAAAATTGATGTGTATTCGAATCATAGGAGCTAGTAATCGACGATATGCTCATATTGGTGACATTATTGTTGCTGTAATCAAGGAAGCAGTACCAAATACACCTCTAGAAAGATCAGAAGTGGTCCGAGCTGTCATTGTACGTACTTGTAAAGAACTCAAACGCGACAACGGTATGATAATACGATATGATGACAACGCTGCGGTTGTTATTGATCAAGAAGGAAATCCAAAAGGAACCCGAATTTTCGGCGCGATCGCCCGGGAATTAAGACAGTTAAATTTCACTAAAATAGTTTCATTAGCACCTGAAGTATTATAGGGGAAGACCTTAATATAGTATTTGAATGAAATTGATTAAATTTATTTAATTAATTAGTAAATTGTTTATCTATCACGTATATATCTTTAATAATTCATAAAAAAAAAAAAAAAAGAATTCATAAATATTAAAAAATTCAGAAAAAAAGAAAAAGAGCATGTTGATTATATCAAAATTCGGGGGAAACAAAAATCTTAGTTTATCATGAGTAAAGACACTATTGCTGACATAATAACCTCTATACGAAATGCTGACATGAATAAAAAAAGAACAGTTCGAATACCATCTACTAACATCACTGAAAATATTGTTAAAATCCTTTTCCAAGAAGGTTTTATTGAAAACGTGAGAAAACATCAAGAAAGCAATAAATATTTTTTGGTTTTAACCCTACGACATAGAAGAAATAGGAAAGGACCATATAGAACTGTTTTAAATTTAAAACGGATCAGTCGACCCGGTCTACGAATATATTCTAACTATCAACGAATTCCTAGAATTTTAGGCGGAATGGGGGTTGTAATTCTTTCTACTTCTCGAGGTATAATGACAGACCGAAAGGCTCGACTAGAAGGAATCGGCGGAGAAGTTTTGTGTTATATATGGTAATCTTTCTAATAGCCGACACGGTCATATTTGTGAAAAGAGAGAAAGGACAAGTTTCTAATATTATCCCTCTTACATTAGTTGATACTTCAAAGCGGTTTTACCTGGAATGAAACAACAAAAATGGATTCATGAGGGTTTAATTACTGAACAACTTACCGATGGTATGTATCTTCCGGATTCGTTTAGATAACAAAAAAATTATTCAGGTTTTTGTTTCGTAAAGGATTTCATGTAGTTTTATACGTATACTACCAGGAAATAGACTAAAAATTGAGGTAAGTCCTTATGATTCAACCAAAGGGCGTATAATTTAGAGACTCCAAAGCAAAGACTTGAATGATTAGGCGGTTTTTTCAATTTCAACATTCTTTAGTGAGGATACAATTCGAAATTAAAAATTTCAAGAAACTTATTTTCTTCCAATAAGTAGATTCGGAATTAAAAAAAGGAATGACAAATATGAAAATAAGGGCCTCCGTTCGTAAAATTTGTGAAAAATGTCGATTGATCCGTAGGCGGGGACGAATTATAGTAATTTGTTCTAACCCGAGACATAAACAAAGACAAGGATAATCTTTCTAAAACAAAAAGACTCTCGAAATCTAAAGGACCCGATGTACAGATGTACAAATAAATAAATAAAATAAGTAAAAAAAAAAAAAGAATAAGGATCTGTTTTGACATGAAATGGATATATCCATATATCTCTGACTTATATTTATGAGATGATAAAATATGGCAAAACCTATACCAAAAATTGGTTCGCGTAGAAATAGACGTATTGGTTCACGTAAGAATACACGTAGAATCCCCAAGGGAGTTATTCATGTTCAAGCAAGTTTCAACAATACCATTGTGACTGTTACAGATGTACGGGGTCGAGTAATTTCTTGGTCCTCTGCCGGGGCTTGTGGATTCAAGGGTACAAGAAGGGGTACACCATTTGCCGCTCAAACCGCAGCAGGAAATGCTATTCGGACAGTAGTGGATCAAGGTATGCAACGAGCAGAAGTTATGATAAAAGGCCCGGGTCTCGGAAGAGATGCGGCATTAAGAGCTATTCGTAGAAGTGGTATACTATTAAGTTTCATACGGGATGTAACTCCTATGCCACATAATGGCTGTAGGCCTCCTAAAAAAAGACGTGTGTAAAAATAAACATTGAAGAGATTTCAAGAGAAATAAATAATTCAATGATTTGATCAAATAATATACTATGGTTCGAGAGAAAGTAACAGTATCTACTCGGACACTACAGTGGAAGTGTGTTGAATCAAGAGCAGACAGTAAGCGTCTTTATTATGGACGCTTTATTCTGGCCCCACTTATGAAAGGTCAAGCCGATACAATAGGCATTGCAATGCGAAGAGCTTTGCTCGGAGAAATAGAAGGTACATGTATCACATGCGCAAAATCTGAGAAAATACCACATGAATATTCTACCATAGTAGGTATTCAAGAATCCGTACATGAAATTTTAATGAATTTGAAAGAAATTGTCTTGAAAAGTAATCTGTATGGAACTCGTAACGCGTCTA